GCTAGCGTAGCTTAATTAAAGCATGACACTGAAGATGTTAAGATGGGCCCTAAAAAGCTCCGCAAGCACAAAGGTTTGGTCCTGACTTTCCTGTCAGCTTTAACTCAACTTACACATGCAAGTATCCGCACCCCCGTGAGAATGCCCTGCAGCCTCCTGCCCGGAGACAAGGAGCCGGTATCAGGCACAATACCCGTTAGCCCACAACACCTTGCTCAGCCACACCCTCAAGGGAACTTCAGCAGTGATTAATATTTAGCCATAAGTGAAAACTTGACTCAGTTAGAGCTAAGAGGGCCGGTAAAACTCGTGCCAGCCACCGCGGTTATACGAGAGGCCCAAGTTGACAACCATCGGCGTAAAGAGTGGTTAAGATTAGCCCTCCATTAAAGTCGAATGTCTTCAAGGCTGTTATACGCACCCGAAGACTAGAAGCCCAGCTACGAAAGTGACTTTATCTTATCTGACCCCACAAAAGCTAGGGCACAAACTGGGATTAGATACCCCACTATGCCTAGCCATAAACATTGACAGTGTTATACACCCACTGTCCGCCTGGGAACTACGAGCGCAAGCTTAAAACCCAAAGGACTTGGCGGTGCTTTAGACCCCCCTAGAGGAGCCTGTTCTAGAACCGATAATCCCCGTTCAACCTCACCCTTTCTTGTTAATCCCGCCTATATACCACCGTCGTCAGCTTACCCTCTGAAGGTCTAATAGTAAGCACAATTGGCATAGCCCAAAACGTCAGGTCGAGGTGTAGCGCATGAAAGGGGAAGAAATGGGCTACATTCACCCTTTACGGTGTACTACGAAAGATGCAATTGAAACATTCATCAGAAGGAGGATTTAGCAGTAAGCAGAAAGCAGAGCGTTCTGCTGAAACTGGCCCTGAAGCGCGCACACACCGCCCGTCACTCTCCCCGAGCTTTCAAATTTTGCCCTAAATAAAACACTTCCCACCGCTAAGGGGAGGCAAGTCGTAACATGGTAAGTGTACCGGAAGGTGCACTTGGAAAAACTCAGAGCATAGCTTAACTATGATAAAGCACCTCCCTTACACTGAGGAGATGCCCGTGCAAATCGGGCTGACCTGAAACCTCACCCCTTCTTTAACCTAGAGCAGAACTTAATATAGACCAAGCATCCCCCTTAAGTCGGGGGCACGCCCGTGCAAATCGGGCTGACTCTACAAGCCCAACAGCTAGCCCAACTCCCCAAAACAACCACCCACTATAACTAACCCCAAAGACACGCACCCCCACAAAACAAATCATTTTTCCCCCTAAGTATAGGCGATAGAAAAGGAATTAGGAGCGATAGAAAAAGTACCGCAAGGGAACGCCGAAAGAGAAATGAAACAACCCAGTTAAAGCCCAAAAAAGCAGAGATAATTCCTCGTACCTTTTGCATCATGATTTAGCAAGTACCCCCAAGCAAAGAGCACTTTAGTTTGCTACCCCGAAACTAGACGAGCTACTCCAAGACAGCCTGTAGCAGAGGCCAACCCGTCTCTGTGGCAAAAGAGTGGGAAGAGCTTCGAGTAGAGGTGACAGACCTACCGAGCCTAGTTATAGCTGGTTCCCTGGGAATTGGATAGAAGTTCAGCCTCTTGGCTTCTCCCCTCACTTTAGTATTTACTCCTTACAGACAACCAAAGAAACCTTGAGAGTTAGTCAAAGGGGGCACAGCCCCTTTGACATAAGACACAACTTTTTTAGTAGGCTAAAGATCATAAACCCTCGAAGGACGGTTATTTAGGTGGGCTTAAAAGCAGCCATCCTGTTAGAAAGCGTTAAAGCTCCAATATATTCTCAACTCCTTAGATCCCGACAATCCTATCTTACCCCACTAAACCTACCAGGGCGCTCTATACAACCTATAGAAGCGATTATGCTAATATGAGTAACAAGAGGGGGTCATAGCCCCTCTCCTTGCACAAGTGTACATCAGAACGGACCCCCCACCGCAAATTAACGGCCTCAAACAAAGAGGGCACTGAAGAATGAACTAGACAACTAGAAAAACATCCAATAACTAACCGTTGACCCCACACTGGTGTGCTTTTAAGGAAAGACTAAAAGAAAGAGAAGGAACTCGGCAAACATCTGAGCCTCGCCTGTTTACCAAAAACATCGCCTCTTGCAAAATCAATGAATAAGAGGTCCCGCCTGCCCTGTGACTATATGTTTAACGGCCGCGGTATTTTGACCGTGCGAAGGTAGCGTAATCACTTGTCTCTTAAATGGGGACCTGTATGAATGGCATAACGAGGGTTCAACTGTCTCCTCTCTCAAGTCAGTTAAATTGATCTCTCCGTGCAGAAGCGGAGATAACACCATAAGACGAGAAGACCCTATGGAGCTTTAGACACCAAGGTAGATTTATGTTTAACCTTCTCCAACAAGAAAAGAAAAACTAAATAGACTCCTACCCTAATGTCTTTGGTTGGGGCGACCGTGGGGCACACAAAACCCCCACGTGGAGCAGGAGCACAACTACTCCCACAGCTAAGAGCTACCGCTCTAATAAGCAGAATTTCTGACCAAAAATGATCCGACAACGTCGATCAACGAACCGAGTTACCCTAGGGATAACAGCGCAATCTCCTTTTAGAGCCCATATCGACAAGGAGGTTTACGACCTCGATGTTGGATCAGGACATCCTAATGGTGCAGCCGCTATTAAGGGTTCGTTTGTTCAACGATTAAAGTCCTACGTGATCTGAGTTCAGACCGGAGTAATCCAGGTCAGTTTCTATCTATGATACGACCTTTTCTAGTACGAAAGGACCGAAAAGGAAAGGCCCCTACTTAAAGTACGCCTTACCCTTACTTAATGACACCAACTAAAGTAAGCAAAAGGGCGTACCCCTTTCCGCCTAAGAAAACGGCATTCACCTGTTAAGGTGGCAGAGCCCGGAAACTGCAAAAGCCCTAAACCCTTTACACAGAGGTTCAAATCCTCTCCTTAACAATGACGACACTTATTACGCATATTATCAACCCGCTGGCATATATCGTCCCTGTCCTCCTAGCGGTTGCCTTCCTGACCCTGCTCGAACGAAAAGTTCTTGGCTACATGCAACACCGAAAAGGGCCAAACATTGTTGGCCCCTACGGGCTCCTTCAACCCCTTGCTGACGGAGTTAAACTCTTTATCAAAGAACCCGTTCGCCCCTCCACCTCCTCTCCGATTCTATTTCTTCTTACCCCCATACTCGCATTGACCCTCGCCCTCACCCTGTGAGCCCCCATGCCCATGCCCTACCCAGTCATCGACCTTAACCTGGGAATTCTGTTTATCTTAGCGCTTTCAAGCCTAGCAGTCTACTCCATCCTCGGCTCAGGCTGGGCTTCCAATTCAAAATATGCCCTCATCGGAGCCCTCCGAGCCGTGGCACAGACAATTTCATATGAAGTAAGTCTAGGACTGATTCTCCTCAGCGCAATTATCTTTACAGGAGGTTTTACCCTCCAAATATTCAACGTTGCCCAAGAAGCAACCTGGCTAATCTTACCAGCTTGACCCCTAGCTGCAATATGGTATATTTCCACCCTCGCCGAAACTAACCGTGCACCATTTGATCTGACAGAGGGGGAGTCCGAACTGGTCTCAGGCTTCAACGTAGAGTACGCAGGCGGCCCTTTCGCCCTTTTCTTCCTAGCCGAGTATGCCAACATTCTCCTAATAAATACGCTATCCGCCACTCTCTTCCTAGGCGCCTCACACGTTCCCATGTTCCCAGAGCTAACTGCAGCTAACCTAATAACAAAAGCAGCCTTACTCTCTGTGCTTTTCCTCTGGGTCCGAGCCTCCTACCCTCGATTCCGCTATGACCAACTCATACACCTCATTTGAAAGAACTTCCTTCCCCTTACACTAGCCTTTATTATTTGACATCTGTCCCTTCCCATTGCACTTGCAGGCCTTCCCCCTCAATTGTAACCCCGGAGTTGTGCCTGAAGTAAAGGACCACTTTGATAGAGTGAACCATGGGGGTTAAAGTCCCCCCGACTCCTTAGAAAGAGGGGACTTGAACCCCGCCCGGAGAGATCAAAACTCTCAGTGCTTCCACTACACCACTTCCTAGTAAGGTCAGCTAATTTAAGCTTTTGGGCCCATACCCCAAACATGTAGGTTAAAATCCTTCCTTTACTAATGAACCCCCTCATCTTAGCCACTCTGCTCTTCGGACTCGGCCTAGGGACTACCCTCACCTTTGCAAGCTCCCACTGATTACTCGCCTGAATGGGTCTTGAAATCAACACCCTTGCAATCATCCCCCTTATAGCACAGCTCCACCACCCCCGAGCAGTAGAAGCAGCCACAAAATATTTCCTCACCCAGGCAACAGCAGCCGCAATACTTCTCTTTGCCAGTACAACTAATGCTTGGCTTACAGGGCAATGAGACATCCAACAAATGTCTCACCCCCTCCCAATTACCATAATCATCATCGCCCTCGCCCTAAAAATTGGCCTCGCCCCCCTCCACTCCTGACTACCAGAAGTACTTCAAGGGCTAGACCTCACCACCGGGCTCATCCTGTCCACCTGACAAAAACTGGCCCCATTCGCCCTCCTCACCCAAATCCAGCCCACCAACCCGACACTACTAATCATTTTAGGAATCACATCTACCCTAGTAGGAGGCTGAGCCGGTCTAAACCAAACCCAGCTACGAAAAATTCTGGCCTACTCCTCAATTGCCCACCTAGGATGAATGATTCTAGTCCTGCAATTCTCCCCCTCCCTTACTCTCCTAGCCCTCATAACGTACATTATCATGACATTCTCAACATTCCTAGTCTTCAAACTAAACAAGGCTATAAATATCAACACGCTTGCCATATCCTGAGCCAAGGCCCCCGCCCTCACAGCATTTACGCCCCTCATCCTCCTATCCTTGGGCGGTCTTCCCCCACTTACAGGCTTTATACCCAAGTGACTAATCCTCCAAGAGCTAGCAAAACAGGACTTAGCCCCAACCGCAACCCTAGCCGCTCTAACCGCACTTCTAAGCCTCTACTTTTACTTACGGCTATCCTACGCACTAACACTAACACTTGCACCTAACAACCTCACCGGCACCACACCCTGACGTCTCCCCAACCGACAGTTTACCCTTCCTCTCGCCACTTCCACTGTTGCGACAGTTTCCTTACTCCCTCTGACCCCTGCTATTATTGCCGTATTAACCTTTTAAGAGACTTAGGATAGCTACTTAGACCAAGGGCCTTCAAAGCCCTCTGCGGGAGTGAAACTCTCCCAGTCCCTGTAAGACTTGCGGGACACTACCCCACATCTCCTGCATGCAAAACAGACACTTTAATTAAGCTAAAGCCTTACTAGATAGGCAGGCCTCGATCCTACAAACTCTTAGTTAACAGCTAAGCGCTCAAACCAGCGAGCATCCATCTACCTTTCCCCCGCCTGATAAATCCGCCAAGGCGGGGGAAAGCCCAGGCGGGAAATTAGCCCACTACTTCAGATTTGCAATCTGACATGTCGATAACACCTCGAGGCTGGTAAGAAGAGGACTCAAACCTCTGTACATGGGGCTACAATCCACCGCTTAAAAACTCAGCCATCTTACCTGTGGCAATTACACGTTGATTTTTCTCGACTAATCACAAAGACATTGGTACCCTTTATTTAGTGTTTGGTGCCTGAGCTGGAATGGTGGGAACAGCCTTAAGCCTTCTTATTCGAGCCGAACTTAGTCAACCTGGAGCTCTCCTGGGAGACGACCAAATTTATAATGTTATTGTTACAGCACATGCTTTCGTAATGATTTTCTTTATGGTTATGCCTATTATGATTGGAGGTTTCGGCAACTGACTAATCCCCCTAATGATTGGAGCGCCTGACATAGCATTCCCCCGAATGAATAACATGAGCTTTTGACTTCTACCCCCTTCGTTCCTCCTCCTACTTGCCTCTTCAGGCGTGGAAGCTGGGGCTGGTACCGGGTGAACAGTTTACCCGCCCCTAGCAGGCAACCTCGCCCATGCTGGGGCATCTGTCGACTTGACAATCTTCTCCCTCCACCTAGCAGGGGTCTCCTCAATTCTTGGGGCTATTAACTTCATCACAACAATCATTAACATGAAGCCCCCAGCTATTTCTCAATACCAAACACCCCTCTTTGTATGAGCCGTTTTAATCACCGCCGTACTGCTTCTCCTGTCCCTACCAGTCCTTGCCGCCGGCATCACAATGCTACTGACAGACCGAAACCTAAACACCACCTTCTTTGACCCTGCAGGAGGAGGGGACCCCATCCTCTATCAGCACCTGTTTTGATTCTTCGGCCACCCAGAAGTCTATATTCTTATTCTCCCTGGATTCGGAATGATTTCTCACATCGTTGCCTACTACTCTGGCAAAAAAGAACCTTTCGGGTATATGGGCATGGTCTGAGCAATGATGGCAATTGGTCTTCTGGGCTTTATCGTCTGAGCTCACCATATGTTCACCGTCGGGATGGATGTAGACACCCGAGCCTACTTTACCTCCGCAACAATAATCATCGCCATCCCTACTGGCGTTAAAGTTTTTAGCTGATTAGCCACCCTACATGGCGGCTCAATCAAGTGAGAGACCCCCCTTCTATGGGCCCTCGGGTTTATCTTCCTCTTCACTGTAGGCGGCCTAACCGGAATCGTGCTAGCCAATTCTTCTTTAGACATTGTCCTCCATGACACCTACTATGTAGTAGCCCACTTCCACTATGTCCTATCCATGGGAGCTGTCTTCGCCATCGTCGCTGGTTTCGTTCACTGATTCCCGCTGTTTTCAGGCTACACCCTCCACAGCACATGAACAAAAGTGCACTTTGCCGTTATATTCGCAGGTGTAAACCTAACCTTCTTCCCACAGCACTTCCTTGGCCTCGCCGGAATGCCTCGTCGATATTCTGACTACCCTGACGCTTATACCCTGTGAAACACCGTCTCATCAATCGGATCTATAATTTCGCTCGTCGCAGTAATCATGTTCCTCTTCATCATCTGGGAGGCATTCGCCGCTAAACGTGAAGTGCTTTCAGTCGACCTAACCATGACCAATGTAGAATGACTTCACGGCTGCCCTCCTCCTTATCACACATTCGAGGAGCCTGCATTCGTTCAAGTTCAATCCAAGTAACCGAGAAAGGAAGGATTCGAACCCCCATAGACTGGTTTCAAGCCAGTCGCATAGCCATTCTGCCACTTTCTTAATAAGACACTAGTAAAACTGCCATTACATTGCCTTGTCAAGGCAAAATTGTGGGTTAGAGCCCCGCGTGTCTTGAACTTTAATGGCCCATCCTTCACAACTAGGTTTTCAAGACGCAGCTTCCCCTGTAATGGAGGAGCTCCTCCACTTTCACGATCACGCCCTAATAATCGTGTTCTTAATCAGCACATTAGTTCTTTACATCATTGTCGCGATAGTATCCACTAAGCTAACTAACATGTATATTCTCGACTCCCAAGAAATTGAAATTATTTGAACCATCCTTCCAGCAGTCATCCTTATTTTAATCGCCCTGCCGTCCCTTCGCATCCTTTATTTAATAGACGAGATCAATGACCCCCACCTAACAATTAAAGCCATTGGCCACCAATGATACTGAAGCTATGAATATACCGACTACCAGGACCTGGGATTTGACTCGTATATAATCCCAACACAAGACCTTACCCCAGGCCAATTTCGCCTTTTAGAAACAGACCACCGAGTAGTTGTTCCCTCTGAATCTCCCATTCGAGTCTTAGTCACTGCCGAAGACGTACTTCACTCATGAGCTGTCCCAGCCCTGGGTGTAAAAATAGACGCAGTTCCCGGACGTTTAAACCAAACAGCTTTCATTACATCTCGCCCCGGCGTATTCTATGGACAATGCTCTGAAATCTGCGGAGCAAACCATAGTTTTATACCTATCGTCGTCGAAGCAGTACCTCTAGAACACTTCGAGAACTGGTCGACTCTGATACTCGAAGATGCCTCGCTAAGAAGCTAAATAGGAATACTAGCGTTAGCCTTTTAAGCTAAAGAATGGTGCTTTCCAACCACCCTTAGTGACATGCCCCAACTAAACCCCTCCCCTTGATTCTTAATCTTGGTATTTACGTGACTAGTCTTCCTCTACTTCCTACCCCCTAAAGTCCTGGGCCATAAGTACCCCAATGACCCTAACCCTACAACAGCGGAAAAACCTAAAACAGCGTCATGGGCTTGACCATGAAACTAAGAACCCTCGATAAATGACACTAAGCTTCTTCGACCAATTCTCAAGTCCTTCCCTTCTTGGAATCCCTCTTATAGCCCTCGCCCTTAGCCTCCCGTGGGTATTATACCCCACCCCTTCCGCACGATGACTAAACAATCGTGTACTCACCCTCCAAGGGTGATTTATCAACCGATTCACGCAACAACTCCTTCTTCCCCTCAATATCGGCGGGCATAAATGAGCACTAATTCTTGCCTCCTTGATGCTTCTACTGCTGACCCAAAATATACTAGGCCTTCTCCCCTACACCTTTACCCCAACTACTCAGCTATCCCTTAATATGGGCCTCGCAGTGCCCCTCTGACTTGCAACTGTAATTATTGGCCTACGAAATCAACCCACAATTGCCTTAGGACATCTCCTCCCAGAAGGAACTCCCACACCCCTCATCCCCGTGCTCATTATCATCGAGACAATTAGCCTCTTCATCCGCCCACTAGCCCTTGGAGTCCGACTAACAGCCAACCTAACAGCTGGCCACCTTCTAATTCAACTAATCGCTACAGCTGCATTCGTGCTTCTCCCACTCATGCCCGCTGTTGCCATTCTCACCGGAGCCCTTCTCTTCCTCCTCACACTCCTAGAAGTCGCCGTGGCTATAATTCAAGCCTACGTATTTGTCCTCTTATTAAGCCTCTACCTACAAGAAAACGTCTAATGGCCCACCAAGCACACGCATACCACATAGTCGACCCCAGCCCATGGCCGTTAACAGGCGCAGTAGCAGCCCTACTAATAACATCCGGTCTTGCAATATGGTTCCACTTTAACTCCACCACCCTAATAACGCTAGGAACAGTCCTCCTCCTTCTTACAATGTACCAATGATGACGAGATATTGTCCGAGAAGGCACCTTCCAAGGACACCACACGCCCCCAGTCCAAAAAGGCCTTCGATACGGAATAATCCTTTTTATCACCTCAGAAGTTTTCTTCTTCCTAGGCTTTTTCTGAGCATTCTATCACTCAAGCTTGGCTCCCACCCCCGAGCTAGGAGGCTGCTGACCCCCAACGGGCATCACACCCCTAGACCCATTCGAAGTCCCTCTTCTAAACACAGCCGTCCTTCTCGCATCCGGAGTGACAGTTACCTGAGCACACCACAGCATTATGGAAGGAGAGCGTAAACAAGCTATTCAATCGCTAGCTCTCACTATCCTCCTCGGCTTCTACTTTACTTTCCTACAGGCCCTAGAATACTACGAGGCCCCCTTCACAATTGCAGACGGAGTTTATGGCTCCACCTTCTTCGTAGCAACTGGCTTCCACGGACTACACGTAATCATCGGCTCAACCTTCCTGGCAGTCTGCCTTCTACGCCAAATCCAATACCACTTCACATCCGAGCACCACTTTGGGTTCGAGGCAGCCGCCTGATACTGACATTTTGTGGATGTAGTATGACTCTTCCTTTATATCTCTATCTATTGATGAGGATGCTAATCTTTCTAGTACAAGAGCCAGTATAAGTGACTTCCAATCACCTGATCTTGGTTAAAATCCAAGGAAAGATAATGAATTTAATAACAACCATCATACTAATCTCAACAGCCCTCTCTATTGTCCTAGCCCTAGTCTCCTTCTGGCTCCCCCAAATAACACCTGACCACGAAAAGCTCTCCCCTTATGAATGTGGCTTTGATCCCCTCGGGTCCGCCCGCCTGCCCTTTTCCTTACGATTTTTCCTGGTCGCCATTCTATTTCTACTTTTTGACCTAGAAATTGCCCTCCTCCTGCCACTTCCCTGGGGGGATCAGCTCCCCTCCCCCCTACTCACCTTTACCTGAGCTTCCGCTGTCCTAGTCCTCCTTACTCTCGGCCTAATTTATGAGTGAGTTCAAGGAGGATTAGAATGGGCTGAATAGAGGGCTAGTTTAATAAAACGTTTGATTTCGGCTCAAAAATTTGTGGTTAAAGCCCACAGCCAATCTAATGACCCCCGTCCACTTCACCTTCTCATCTGCCTTCGTCCTAGGACTCATAGGCCTGGCATTCCACCGGACACACCTCTTATCGGCCCTCCTCTGCTTGGAGGCAATAATGCTTTCCCTCTACGTGGCTCTATCCCTGTGGTCGCTTCAACTAGACGCCACAGTTTTCTCTGCCTCTCCTATATTACTCCTGGCCTTCTCAGCGTGTGAAGCAAGCGCCGGTCTCGCTCTCCTGGTCGCCACCGCCCGCACCCATGGCACTGACCGCCTACAAAGCCTAAACCTGCTACAATGCTAAAAATCCTCATCCCGACCATCCTTCTTGTACCAACGACATGGCTAACGCCTGCCAAATGATTATGACCAACGGCCCTTCTCCACAGCCTTATTATTGCACTCTTAAGTCTTTCTTGGTTGAAAAACCTCGCAGAAACAGGCTGAGCCTTTCTAAGCCCATACATAGCAACAGACCCACTATCAACACCCCTCCTGGTTCTCACCTGCTGACTCCTTCCCCTAATAATCCTTGCAAGCCAAAATCACACAAGTTCTGAACCTACAAACCGGCAACGAATGTACATTACACTGCTCACCTCCCTACAAATCTTCCTAATCCTGGCTTTTAGCGCCACCGAAGTAATTATGTTTTACGTAATGTTCGAAGCCACTCTTATCCCCACCCTGATACTAATCACCCGCTGAGGCAACCAAACAGAACGCCTTAATGCCGGAACCTATTTCCTTTTCTACACACTCGCCGGCTCCTTGCCCCTTCTTGTTGCCCTCCTTCTCCTGCAGAACAGCACCGGCACACTATCCCTCCTCACCCTGCAATTCTCCGACCCCCTACAACTTATTTCCTATGGTGACAAACTTTGATGAGCGGGATGCTTACTAGCATTTTTAGTGAAAATGCCACTCTATGGCGTCCACCTCTGATTACCCAAAGCCCACGTAGAAGCTCCCGTCGCAGGCTCTATAGTCCTAGCAGCTGTCCTTCTAAAACTAGGTGGCTATGGAATGATGCGAATGCTCATTGTACTAGAACCCCTTACCAAAGAATTAAGCTACCCCTTCATTATCTTTGCGCTATGGGGCGTGATCATGACCGGGTCAATTTGCCTCCGTCAGACAGACCTAAAATCTCTTATCGCCTACTCCTCCGTCAGCCACATGGGCCTTGTTGTAGGCGGAATCTTAATCCAAACACCTTGAGGCTTCACAGGGGCCCTCATCCTTATAATCGCCCACGGCCTTACCTCCTCCGCTCTATTCTGCCTAGCTAACACCAATTACGAACGTACACATAGCCGAACAATAGTTCTAGCACGAGGGCTACAAATAGCCCTCCCCCTTATAACAGCCTGATGATTCCTTGCTAGCCTCGCCAACCTTGCACTCCCCCCTCTTCCTAATCTTATGGGAGAACTTATAATTATTTCATCCCTATTCAACTGATCCTGATGAACCCTCGTCTTAACAGGGGCCGGAACCTTAATTACAGCAGGATACTCCCTCTACATATTCTTGATAACCCAACGCGGACCCCTCCCTGCGCACATCCTCGCCCTAAGCCCCTCACACTCGCGAGAGCATCTTCTAATGGCCCTCCACCTCTTACCTCTAGTCCTCCTAATCCTAAAACCAGAATTGATCTGAGGCTGAGCTGCTTGTAGGTATAGTTTAACAAAAACGTTAGATTGTGATTCTAGAAACAGAGGTTAAAGTCCCCTTACCGACCGAGAGGAGCTCGCCTAGCATATGGAGTCTGCTAATCTCCATCCCCTTGGTTGAACCCCAAGGCCCACTCGCACGCTTCTAAAGGATAACAGCTCATCCGTTGGTCTTAGGAACCAAAAACTCTTGGTGCAAATCCAAGTAGCAGCTATGCACCCCACCCCCCTGATAATAACCTCTAGCCTCATTATTATCTTTTCCCTTCTAGCATACCCTGTTCTCACAACCCTGACTCCCACACCACAAGGACCAAATTGGGCCCTCACTCACGTAAAAACAGCAGTCAAATTAGCTTTCTTCGTCAGCCTTCTGCCCCTCTGCCTCTTCCTAAACGAAGGCGCAGAGACCATCGTCACCAACTGAACCTGAATAAATACCTTAACCTTTGACATTAACATCAGCTTCAAATTTGACCACTACTCCATCATCTTCACCCCCATCGCCCTGTATGTTACCTGGTCTATCCTAGAATTTGCATCCTGATATATGCACGCCGACCCCTTCATAAACCGATTCTTTAAATACCTGCTAATCTTCCTAATTGCTATAATCATCCTGGTTACAGCAAACAACATGTTCCAAATCTTCATCGGCTGAGAGGGAGTCGGAATTATGTCATTCCTCCTCATTGGTTGATGATACGGGCGCGCTGACGCAAACACCGCCGCTCTCCAAGCAGTCCTGTACAACCGAGTCGGAGACATTGGACTAATCTTCGCCATAGCATGAATGGCAATAAACCTAAACTCTTGAGAAATACAACAAATCTTCTCAGCAGCAAAAGGCATAGACCTAACCTTTCCCCTCCTCGGGCTAATCCTTGCTGCCACTGGAAAATCAGCCCAGTTTGGCCTTCATCCATGGCTTCCCTCAGCCATGGAGGGCCCTACGCCGGTCTCTGCCCTACTTCATTCCAGCACCATAGTCGTTGCCGGAATCTTCCTGCTCATCCGAACAAGCCCTTTAATAGAAAACAACCCCACAGCCCTAACCACCTGTCTCTGCTTAGGTGCCCTCACAACACTCTTTACCGCCACCTGTGCTCTCACCCAAAATGATATCAAAAAAATTGTTGCCTTCTCCACATCAAGTCAACTAGGCCTAATAATAGTAACGATTGGCCTTAACCAACCCCAACTTGCCTTCCTGCACATCTGCACCCACGCCTTCTTCAAAGCCATGCTTTTCCTCTGCTCTGGCTCAATCATCCACAGCCTTAATGACGAGCAAGACATCCGAAAAATGGGGGGAATACACCACCTCACCCCCTTTACATCCTCCTGTCTAACCATCGGCAGCCTCGCTCTCACAGGGACCCCCTTCCTAGCAGGCTTCTTTTCTAAAGACGCCATTATCGAGGCATTAAACACCTCTTACCTAAACGCCTGAGCCCTCGCCCTGACCCTTGTAGCAACCTCTTTCACAGCAATCTACAGCCTTCGTGTCGTTTTCTTTGTTTCAATGGGCCACCCACGGTTTAACACCCTTTCCCCCATTAACGAAAACAACCCAGCAGTTATCAACCCCATCAAACGATTAGCATGAGGCAGCATCATCGCAGGTCTCCTGATCACCTCAAACATCCTCCCCCTAAAAACGCCCGTAATGTCAATGCCGCCTCTCCTTAAGCTAGCCGCTCTTATCGTCACCATTCTCGGGGCCCTCCTTGCCCTAGAACTAGCCTCCCTTACAAGCAAACAATACAAACCTGCCCCTCAACTAATTCCCCACCACTTCTCCAACATACTAGGCTTCTTCCCAGCTGTAATTCACCGCCTCACCCCAAAACTTAACCTTACCCTCGGACAAGCAATTGCCAGCCAAATGGTTGATCAAACCTGGCTCGAAAAAATCGGACCCAAAGCCGTCGCTTCCGCCTCACTACCAATAATTACAACCGCCAGCAACACCCAACAAGGAATGATCAAAACCTATCTTATCCTATTTGCCCTCACCCTAACCATCGCCATCCTAGCCCTCTTCCTTTAGACAGCCCGAAGCGCCCCTCGATTCAAGCCTCGCGTTAATTCTAAAACAACAAACAAGGCCAAAAGCAGAACTCCTGCAGTAACAAAGAGTATCCCCCCTCCCCAATTGTATATGCTCGCCACTCCCCCAGCATCTGCCCGAATAACAGAAAAAGCCTCTATTTCCTCCACAGACCCTCAAGACGTCACATATCAGTCCATTGAAAACACCCCTGCAAACACTGCCACCGACACCAAGTAAAACATAACCGAAACCAAAACTGACCGATCTCCTCAAGTCTGAGGATAAGGCTCAGCAGCAAGCGCCGCACTATAAGCGAACACCACCAGCATTCCTCCCAAATAAATTAAAAACAGAACCAAAGATAAGAAACAACCACCATGCCCTAACAACACTCCACACCCAAATCCCGACACAACGACCAGCCCTAGAGCTGCAAAGTAAGGAGAAGGATTAGAAGCCACCGCAATTAACCCTAATAGTAGCCCTAATAATAAGATATTCATGATCACAGTCATAGTTCCTGCCCGGATTTTAACCAGGACTAATGGCTTGAAAAACCACCGTTGTTATTCAACTACAAGAACCCTAATGGCTAGCTTACGCAAAACGCATCCCCTCCTAAAAATTGCAAACGATGCAGTTGTCGACCTCCCAGCCCCTTCAAACATCTCAGTTTGATGAAACTTCGGCTCCCTCCTCGGCCTCTGCTTGATCTCCCAAATCTTAACCGGGCTTTTCCTCGCAATACACTACACCTCCGATATCGCTACCGCTTTCTCATCCGTTGCCCACATTTGCCGAGACGTCAACTACGGCTGACTCATTCGCAACCTTCACGCAAACGGAGCCTCCTTCTTCTTCATCTGTATCTACCTCCACATCGGCCGAGGCCTATACTATGGGTCCTACCTCTACAAAGAAACTTGAAACATCGGAGTTGTCCTTCTTCTCCTAGTAATAATGACCGCCTTTGTAGGATATGTCCTCCCATGAGGACAAATATCTTTCTGAGGGGCGACAGTTATTACAAACCTCCTATCCGCCGTGCCATACGTCGGCAACACATTAGTCCAATGAATCTGAGGGGGGTTCTCAGTAGACAACGCAACGCTAACCCGATTTTTCGCCTTCCACTTCCTCTTTCCATTCGTAATTGCGGCAGCCACAATACTACATCTCCTGTTTCTACACGAAACAGGGTCAAACAATCCCCTCGGGCTAAACTCAGACTCAGACAAAATCTCCTTTCACCCCTACTTCTCCTACAAGGACCTTCTAGGGTTTGCAGCAGTACTAATCGCCCTCACCTCCCTTGCCCTCTTCTCGCCCAACTTGCTTGGTGACCCAGACAATTTCACACCCGCCAACCCATTAGTCACCCCGCCCCACATTAAGCCTGAATGGTACTTCCTCTTTGCCTACGCTATCCTACGTTCAATTCCCAATAAACTAGGCGGAGTCCTAGCCTTGCTTGCCTCTATCCTAGTCCTTATAGTAGTGCCAATTCTGCACACTTCTAAACAACGAAGCCTCACATTCCGGCCTCTGACCCAATTCCTGTTCTGAACACTAATTGCCAACGTTGCCATCCTTACATGAATCGGTGGAATGCCCGTCGAACACCCCTTTATCATTATCGGCCAAATTGCCTCCCTACTTTACTTCTCCCTCTTCCTAATCATTGCGCCGGCCGCAGGCTGATTTGAAAACAAGTCACTAGGATGACGATGCACTAGTAGCTCAGCACCAGAGCGCCGGTCTTGTAAACCGGATGTCGAGGGTTAAATTCCCTCCTACTGCTCAAAAAGAGGGGACTTCAACCCCTGCCGCTAACTCCCAAAGCTAGTATTCTCATTAAACTACCTTTTGCAAATACATATATGTATTATCACCATTAACCTATATTGACCATTAAATGGGAGTATTCTCGGACATACCTGACATCCCAGAAAGTTCTTTATTTCAGGAATACTCATTCACACAAGAATATGAAGGGAATGTTAAAACCATAATTAGCCATGGTTAGAGCAAATTTAAATAATTGATAAGCGAGATTTAAGACCGAACACTTACTTCTCACTGGTTAAGTTATACCAAGTACCCACCATCTCGCCAAATGGACACATTTTAATGTAGTAAGAACCGACCATCAGTTGATTCCTTAATGCATTAGTTTCATGAGGGTGAGGGACAAGTATTTGTGGGGGTTTCACAGAATGAATTATTACTGGCATCTGGTTCCTATTTCAGGGCCATGACTTGGTTCCATCCCTCATACTTTCATTGAAATTTGCATAAGTTAATGGTGATAATCAACCGGCGGGAGCACCCCCCATGCCGGGCGTTCTTTCCAGGGGGTCACTGGTTCTCTTTTTTTTCGGTTTCCTTTCATCTTGCATTTCACAGTGCATACAGAAATGGTTGACAAGGTTGAACATCTAATACTCACGTCCAGGTAATAATAGTTAATGCTGAAAAGATTTTAATAGAAGAATTGCATAACTGATATCAAGAGCATAAGGTGTGACCCTTACCCATGGACTTTTAGGTTGTACCCCCGGTTTTCGCTCGCAAAACCCCCCTACCCCCCTACACTCCTAAGATCTCTGCTAGTCCTGAAAACCCCCCGTAAACAGGAAAGTCCCTAGGTGGTGTGTCGACCCCTCTAATTTCTTTTTTATAGTATTAAAAATTTTTACTTACTCCTCTAAACCAACCAATGCTGACTTTGGCCCCCTATTAATCTGCCCCCTTTTAAGGGCTATCTCCATATTAAATAGCAAAGCTACCAAGGACCAGAATCTAACCAAACATCATCCTAATACTACTGTAATCCCCT